TGGTAGTGATTTAACTATAAGAGAAAGTTCTAATGATCTGGATGTAACTCAAAAATACAGGCATCTGTGGGTTCAATGTGAAAATTGTTATGGATTAAATTATAAGAAATTTTTTAAATCAAAAATGAATCTTTGTGAACAATGTGGATATCATTTGAAAATGAGTAGTTCAGATAGAATCGAACTTTTGATCGATCCGGGTACTTGGGATCCTATGGATGAAGACATGGTTTCTCTGGATCCCATTGAATTTCATTCGGAGGAGGAGCCTTATAAAGATCGTGTCGATTCTTATCAAAGAAAGACAGGATTAACTGAGGCCATTCAAACAGGCATAGGCCAACTAAACAGTATTCCCGTAGCAATCGGGGTTATGGATTTTCAGTTTATGGGGGGTAGTATGGGATCCGTGGTCGGGGAGAAAATCACCCGTTTGATTGAGTACGCTACTAAAAAATTTCTACCTCTTATTATAGTGTGTGCTTCCGGGGGGGCACGCATGCAAGAAGGAAGTTTGAGCTTGATGCAAATGGCTAAAATATCTTCTGCTTTATATGATTATCAATCAAATAAAAAGTTATTCTATGTACCAATCCTTACATCTCCTACTACAGGTGGGGTGACTGCTAGTTTTGGTATGTTGGGGGATATCATTATTGCCGAACCCAATGCCTACATTGCATTTGCGGGTAAAAGAGTAATTGAACAAACATTGAATAAAACAGTACCTGAAGGTTCACAAGCGGCTGAATATTTATTCCAGAAGGGCTTATTCGATCTAATCGTACCACGTAATCCTTTAAAAAGCGTTCTGAGTGAGTTATTTCAGCTCCACGCTTTCTTTCCTTTGAATCAAAATTCAATTAAAGAGCATTAAGTTCCATTTTTTTATTTGTAGCAAACAAGTAGTTAGTTTATCGGAATCCAAGTAAAAATAAGACGGACGGGGTTTCTTTGTTGACATAAGATCTAATTGTAGAAAGAATCAAAAGTTAAAGTTGCGCATAACTCTTTTTTTCTATATTTATATTCCTGATTACTAATTAAGAAGCCTCTATCAACAAGATAAAAGAGTGAATTCTTCTTTTCGTGAAATTAGGAAAATAAAAAAAAATTTCCTCTTCCCGTGTTACGTACGTATATATAATTCAAATATAGAAAATGAAAATATAGATATAGAGTTTTTCTCTTTCTATATTTCCCGCGAATCCCATTTTGATTAAGAATCCCTTTTGGATTGGATTCTAACGAATCTTTCGATAATTTGTAAGAAACTTTTTCTTTATTAAATTATTAGAAGACAAGAGCCAAAGACGAAGAAAAAAAGAATATAATAATAAAGGCGATTATCATATATATCTTTTACATATCTTTTCTATAGAAAGATGAATAAGTCCATTATATACTCACTTAGATATATACTTAGATCTATACTAATTAAAATTCGAATTTCAGAAATATTAATTAAAAATAATTACAATTCTTAATTATAATTATTATAAGATATCTTTATAAATAAAAATAACAGGTACAAATAGTAAATCGAGGTATCCATTCTATGACAACTTTCGACTTTCCCTCTGTGTTGGTGCCTTTAGTAGGCCTAGTATTTCCGGCAATGGCAATGGCTTCTTTATCTCTTCATGTTCAAAAGAATAAGACTGTTTAGATCTGATGGGCCCAACTCTCATCCATTTTTTTTTAACTTAGACTTGTGTCATAACACAGATTCTTATTTAGTGGAATATGGTATAACATGCGGTTTCCGCTGAACATAAAGGAGAGGCTCTTATGCTTATGCCTGTAGAAAGATGATATATGGGTAAAGGAATTCTATCTATTTGAAAATATATCAGGATCGACGGATGGCTGAAATGTAAAGTCGGTGTATCTATATGTATATCGATGGGATCATACGAAGGGTATGTTATTATTTGAAATCTAACCAATTTGATGAATTACTCTTAAAGGTTCACAGCAAACTAGTACTAGTTGATGAGAGTTACTTCGGAAACAAAAAAAGTAAAGTCTGGGGTATTTTCTTAATTCCAATAAAACGAAACCGGATCAAGTATGAGTTGTCGATCAGAACATATATGGATAGAACCTATAACGGGGTCTCGAAAAACAAGTAATTTCTGCTGGGCCGTTATCCTTTTTTTAGGGTCATTAGGATTCTTATTGGTTGGAACTTCCAGTTATCTTGGTAGAAACTTGATATCTTTATTTCCGTCTCAGCAAATCCTTTTTTTTCCACAGGGGATCGTGATGTCTTTCTATGGAATCGCGGGTCTCTTTATTAGCTCCTATTTGTGGTGCACACTTTCGTTGAATGTAGGGGGTGGTTATGATCGATTTGATAGAAAAGAAGGAATGGTGTGTATTTTTCGTTGGGGATTTCCTGGAAAAAATCGTCGCATCTTCCTCCGATTCCTTATAAAAGATATTCAGTCCGTCAGAATAGAAGTTAAAGAGGGTATTTATGCTCGTCGTGTCCTTT